CAACTAAAGAGTAGGGTATCATTTCGAAAAGCAATGAAAAAAGCTATCGAATTAACTGAACAAGCTGATACAAAAGGAATTCAAATACAAATTGCAGGCCGTATCGATGGAAAAGAAATTGCACGTATCGAATGGATAAGAGAGGGTAGGGTTCCCCTACAAACCATTCGTGCGAAAATTGATTATTGTGCCTATACCGTTCGAACTATCTATGGGGTATTGGGTATCAAAATTTGGATATTTATAGACGAAGAATAAAAAACCTTTAGTTGACTTGTCTTTCTGTTTCGATGGAACGATGGAACAAAAAAATGGCAACCCTTTTTGATTCTTTTTTCCATCCAATCAATTCTAATTTTTAATCCCATAAGGTTTAATAAAAATTCAATTTACCTTTTGATATAATTGCTATGCTTAGTGTGTGACTCGTTGGTTTTTGTTAAAATTAAGACTAAAAAAAGAAAGTTATAGTACCAAGTATGAACTAAAAATTATAGAACTAATAACCAACTCATCGCATCACATTATCTGGATCCAAAGAAACAGTCAAGATATACTATTTTAGTCCTATCATTGTAGCAACTGAATTTTTTTGACATAAACAATTCATTAGATTTACTGTCAAACAAAATTAAAATACAAAAAAGAAAAAAGGATACCGGTAAATGGAAAGATGAGAGAAAGAAAAAAATGAATCTAATATAAAAGATATATAATTCCAATATGTAAGGTCTTTGAACATCTCATAAAAGAAAATGTAATTAAAGCATCAATACAGATTCAAACAAAATTATATGATATGAATCTGTTCTATAGAACAAAAAAATAAGAGCTTAGAGCCAATAACGACTAAGGGGGTTGGTGGAAAAGAAAAACAAAAGCTCCATTGTAGAATTCAGACCTAACCATTAATCAAGAAGCGATGGGAACGACGGAACCCATGAATACATAAGATTCACTTGAAAATGAATTCTGATAATTCATTGGAAAGGATGGCGGAACGAACCAGAGGACAATTCATATATTCTGAAAAATTATAAGCTAACTCTACACTCGAAATAGCTATTGAAAGAGTAAATATTCGCCCGCGAAAATTCTTTTTTTTCTTTTTTTTCATTCTCATATTCAATTGTTAAAATACGAGGAATTCAATAAAAGAAAAAAGAATAGAATAAAATATAATATTTAGTAAACTAGATGAATCAAAAAGAATTCATTGATTCAGTGTATTATATTTTTACATATATACCTTATATATATATTATATAAAAATAGACATTTAAAAAATGAAATTTCCATTTTTTAATTCGCGAGGAGCCGGATGAGAAGAAACTCTCATGTCCAGTTCTGCAGTAGAGATGGAATTACAAAAGAACCATCAACTATAACCCCAAAAGAACTCGATTCCGTAAACAACATAGAGGAAGAATGAAGGGAATATCTTATCGGGGTAATCGTATTTGTTTCGGAAGATATGCTCTTCAGGCACTTGAACCCGCTTGGATCACGTCTAGACAAATAGAAGCCGGGCGACGAGCAATGACACGAAATGCACGTCGCGGTGGAAAAATATGGGTCCGCGTTTTTCCTGACAAACCCGTTACAGTAAGACCCGCAGAAACCCGTATGGGTTCGGGGAAAGGATCTCCCGAATATTGGGTAGCTGTTGTCAAACCAGGTCGAATACTTTATGAAATAAGTGGAGTAGCAGAAAATGTAGCCCGAAGGGCTATCACAATAGCGGCATCAAAAATGCCTATACGAACTCAATTCATTATTTCAGGATAAGAATATAGAACTAAAGGAAATGGATCTTTTGGATAACACCAAGTGGAAGTTTTTTTGGACAAACAATATTTCTTTTTCTTTTTCACCTTTTGCATTTAGTTTTACATTGAAAGAACAGATAAAAATAAAATATGATTCAACCTCAGACCCTTTTGAATGTAGCAGACAACAGCGGGGCTCGAGAATTGATGTGTATTCGAATCATAGGAGCTAGCAATCGTCGATATGCTCGTATTGGTGACGTTATTGTTGCTGTGATCAAAGAAGCAATACCTAATACGCCCTTAGAAAGATCCGAAGTGATCAGAGCTGTAATTGTACGTACCTGTAAAGAACTCAAACGCGACAACGGCATGATAATACGATATGATGACAATGCCGCAGTTATTATTGATCAAGAAGGAAATCCAAAGGGAACTCGAATTTTTGGTGCGATTGCCCGGGAATTGAGACAAAAATTTACTAAAATAGTTTCATTAGCTCCTGAGGTATTATAAAATGATAATCTAAGGCATTTGAATGAATTTCACTCTTATAGTAGATTGTGTATCACGTATATATCTTTCATTTAAAATTTTTTCATTTTTTAATTAAAAAGAAACTAATAACATGTTGATTATATCGAATTTTTGGGACACCACCGATTTTAGTTCATTATGGGTAGGGACACTATTGCTGATATAATAACTTCTATACGAAATGCTGACATGAATAGAAAAGGAACAGTTCGAATAGTATCTACTAACATCACCGAAAACATTGTTAAAATACTTTTACGAGAAGGTTTCATTGAAAATGCGAGAAAACATCAAGAAAAAGATAAAAATTTTTTGGTTTTAACGCTGCGACATAGAAGAAATAAGAAAGGGGCTTATAGAAATACTTTCTATTTAAAAAGGATCAGTCGACCTGGTCTACGAATCTATTCTAACTATCAACGAATTCCTAGAATTTTAGGTGGAATGGGGATTGCAATTCTTTCTACCTCGCGAGGTATAATGACGGATCGGGAAGCTCGACTAGAAGGAATTGGCGGAGAAATTTTATGTTATATATGGTAATCCCTAGAATATTAATATCCGAATTGGATCCAATATTTCCTATTTGGGAACAAAAAAAGAAAAAAAACGGCTTGTCTAATATCACTCCTCTATTAGTTGATACTTTAAGGGGGTTTTATCTGAAATGAAAGAACAAAAATGGATTCATGAAGGTTTGATTACTGAATCACTTCCTAATGGTATGTTCTGGGTTCGTTTAGATAATGAAGATCTGATTCTAGGTTATGTTTCGGGAAGGATACGACGTAGTTCTATACGAATCCTACCGGGAGATAGAGTTAAGATTGAAGTAAGCCGTTATGATTCAACCAGAGGTCGTATAATTTATAGACTCCGCAACAAAGATTCAAACGATTAAGCCGTTTTTCAACATTCCTTATTCCTTTCTACCTACAAAAATAGAATTCAAGGTTCAAAATATCAAGAAACTTATTTTCTTCCAAAAAATAGATTCAAAATTAAAACTAAAGAATAACAAATATGAAAATAAGGGCTTCTGTTCGTCAAATTTGTGAAAAATGTCGACTGATCCGCCGACGGGGACGAATTATAGTAATTTGTTCTAACCCAAAACATAAACAACGACAAGGATAATCATTCTACTAAACTATATACTAATGATCTTTCTAAAATAATTGCTAAAATATTTTATTGCTGAAAAAAAAAATGACGGATTTGTTTTGACATGAAATGGATATATCCATATATCTTTGAATCATATTTATGAGATGATAAAATATGGCAAAACCTATACCAAAAACAGGTTCACGGAGAAATGGACGTATTAGTTCGCGTAAAAGTGCACGGAAAATACCAAAGGGTGTTATTCATGTTCAAGCAAGTTTCAATAATACCATTGTGACTGTTACAGATGTACGAGGTCGAGTGGTTTCTTGGGCTTCTGCCGGTACTTGTGGATTCAGGGGTACAAAAAGAGGGACACCTTTTGCAGCTCAAACCGCAGTAGGAAATGCTATTCGTACAGTAGTGGAACAAGGTATGCAACGAGCAGAAGTCATGATAAAAGGTCCCGGTCTCGGAAGAGATGCAGCATTACGGGCTATTCGTAGAAGCGGTATACTATTAAGTTTCGTACGAGACGTAACCCCTATGCCACATAATGGCTGTAGACCTCCTAAAAAAAGACGCGTGTAGAAATAAGAATTGACGGGATTTCAAGAGAAATAAATGATTCTAAAGATATGATCAATTTTGTAAAATATTACTATGGTTCGAGAGAAAATAAGAGTATCTACTCGGACACTGCAGTGGAAATGTGTTGAATCAAGAACAGATAGTAAATGTCTTTATTATGGACGCTTTATTCTCTCTCCACTTATGAAAGGTCAAGCTGATACAATAGGCATCGCGATGCGAAGAGCGTTACTTGGCGAAATAGAAGGAACATGTATCACACGCGCAAAATTTGATAAAATACCGCACGAATACTCTAACATAGTAGGTATTCAAGAATCAGTACACGAAATTTTAATGAATTTGAAAGAAATAGTATTAAGAAGTAATCTATATGGAACTTGCGAAGCGTCTATTTGTGTTAGGGGCCCCAGATGTGTAACTGCTCAAGATATCATCTTGCCCCCTTATGTAGAAATAGTTGACAATACACAGCATATAGCTAGCTTGACGGAACCAATTGATTTGTGTATTGGATTACAACTCGAGAGAAATCGCGGATATCAGATAAAAGCGCAAAATAACTTTCAAGATGGAAGTTATCCTATAGATGCTCTATTCATGCCTATTCGAAATGTGAATCATAGTATTCATTCTTATGGAAATGGGAATGAAAAACAAGAGATACTTTTTCTCGAAATATGGACAAACGGCAGTTTAACCCCGAAAGAAGCACTTTATGAAGCCTCCCGGAATTTAATTGATTTATTTATTCCCTTTCTACATGCAGAAGAAGAAAACTTATATTTAGAGGACAATCAACACAAAATTTCTTTACCCCTTTTTACCTTTCACAATAGATTGGCTGAAATAAGGAAAAACAAAAAAAAAATAGCATTGAAATATATTTTTATTGACCAATTAGAATTGCCACCTAGGATCTACAATTGCCTCAAAAAATCCAATATACATACATTATTGGACCTTTTGAATAACAGTCAAGAAGATCTTATTAAA